AAGTGGAGACAGAATGAAACGTCCATAATAGAGACTATTACTATCTCCTCTTGATTCAACACACTTCCACTGCAGTGTCCGAGTCGATACTATTACTTTCTCTCGAACCATGGTAATCTTATTATTTGATCAAATCATTAAATTATTTATTTCTCTTGAAATCATTTCAATGTTTTGTTTATTTTTACACACGCCTTTTTTTAGGGGGCCTACAGCCATTATGTGGCATAGGGGTTACATCCCGTATGAAACTTAATATTACACCACTTCTACGAATAGCCCTTAATGCTGCATCTCGTCCGAGACCGGGGCCTTTTATCATGACTTCGGCTCGTTGCATACCTTGATCCACTACCGTCCGAATAGCATTTCCTGCTGCGGTTTGTGCCGCAAAGGGTGTCCCTCTTCTTGTACCCTTGAATCCACAAGTACCGGCGGAGGACCAAGAAATTACCCGGCCTCGTACATCTGTAACAGTCACAATGGTATTGTTGAAACTTGCTTGAACATGAATAACCCCTTTTGGTATTCTACGCGCACTCTTACGTAAACCAATACGCCCATTCCTACGTGAACCGATTCTGGGTGCGGGTTTTGCCATATTTTATCGTCTCATAAATATAAGTCAGAGGTATATGGATATATCCATTTCATGCCAAAACGGATCTTTTCCGCTTTTTTTTATTTGTATATTGGGTCCCTTAGGGAGTCTCTTTTATTTTATAAAGATTATCCTTGTCTTTGTTTATGTCTCGGGTTGGAACAAATTACTATAATTCGTCCCCGTCTACGGATCAGTCTACATTTTTCACAAATTTTACGAATGGAGGCCCTTATTTTCATATTTGTCATTCCTTAACTGAATTTCAAATTTACTTATTTGAAGAAAATTAGTTTCTGGAAATTTGAAACTTTCGAATTGTATCCCTCCGAAAGGAATATTGAAGTTGAAAAAAAAAACCACCTAATCGTTTGAATCCTTGTTTCGGAGTCTAGAAACTATATGCCCTTTGGTTGAATCATAATGACTTCTTTCGATTTTTACTCTATCTTCCGTTGGTATACGTATAAAACTACGTTGAATCCTTCCTGAACCATAACCTAGAATCCGATCTTCATTATCTAAATGAATCCGAAGCATACCATTCGGAAGTGATTCAGGAATTAAACTTTCATGAATCCAGTTTTCTTTTTTCATTCGCGGTAAAACCTCCTTGAAGTATTAACTAATGTAAGAGGAGAGTGAGAATAGAAACCCGTTCTTTATCTTTTTTTTTTTTCACAAATAGTAAAGTTCCATATCTTAATTTGGATATAAGAAAGCTTACCATATATAACACAAAATTTCTCCGCCGATTCCTTCTAGTCGGGCCTCTCGGTCCGTCATTATACCCCGAGAGGTAGAAAGAATTACAATCCCCATCCCACCTAAAATTCTAGGAATTCGTTGATAACTAGAATAGATTCGTAGACCGGGTCGACTGATCCGTTTTAAATTTAAAACAGTTTTACATGGACCTTTCCTATTCCTTCTATGCCGTAGGGTTAAAACCAAAAAATATTTGTTGTTTTCCTGATGTTTCCTCACATTTTCAATAAAACCTTCTCTTAACAGTATTTTAACAAGGTTTTCGGTGATGTTAGTAGATGGTATTCGAACTGTTCCTTTTCTATTCATGTCAGCATTGCGTATAGAAGTTATTATATCAGCAATAGTGTCTTTACCCATGATAAATTAAAATTATTGTTACCCCCGAACTTTGATATAATCAACATGCTTTTTTCTTTCTATTTTATGAATTGTTAAAGATATATGCGTGAGACAAATTTACTAATTAATCTAGTTTACTCTATTCATATTTTATTCAAATGCTATAATAGCATTAGAGTCCCCGTTTTATTAGACTTATAATACTTCAGGTGCTAATGAAACTATTTTAGTGAAATTTAACTGTCTCAATTCCCGTGCGATCGCACCAAAAATTCTAGTTCCTTTGGGATTTCCTTCTTGATCAATAACAACCGCAGCATTGTCATCATATCGTAGTATCATACCGTTGTCACGTTTGAGTTCTTTACAAGTACGTACAATCACAGCTCTGATCACTTCGGATTTTTCTAGAGGTGTATTTGGTATTGCTTCCTTGATTACAGCAACAATAACGTCACCAATATGAGCATATCGTCGATTACTAGCTCCTATGATTCGAATACACATTAATTGTCGGGCCCCGCTGTTATCCGCTACATTTAAGTGGGTTTGAGGTTGAATCATATCATTTTTTTTTATTTGCTCTTTCACTGCGAAGGGGCTAAGTAAAAAAAGAAATATTGTTTGTCCAAAACAAAAAAAAAAAAGAAACCTATAATTTTGTTTTTTTTTTCATTCAAAAGATTTCTTTTCTTTGGTTATACATTCTTATCCCGAAATAATGAATTGCGTTCGTATAGGCATTTTGGATGCCGCTATTGAAATAGCCTTTCTGGCTACATTTTCTGCTACTCCACCCATTTCATAAAGTATTCTACCCGGTTTAACGATAGCTACCCAATATTCGGGGGATCCTTTACCGGAACCCATACGCGTTTCCGCGGGTCTTACTGTAACAGGTTTGTCTGGAAATATACGTACCCATATTTTTCCGCCGCGGCGTACGTTTCGTGTCATTGCTCGCCGCCCTGCTTCTATTTGTCTAGACGTGATCCACGTGGGTTCAAGTGCCTGAAGAGCATATCTACCAAAGCAAATACGATCACCTCGATAAGATATTCCTTTCATTCTTCCTCTATGTTGTTTACGGAATCTGGCTCTTTTGGGGTTATAGTTGATGGTTCTTTTTCAATTTCAATTCCATCTCTACTACAGAACCGGACATGAGAGTTTCTTCTCATCCAGCTCCTCGCGAATGAAAAATAACAGTTATAACATGGTATACATGTATTTAATGAATAATATACTGAATCGTGGGAGTCTTTGAGATTTTATCTAATATCTAATCTATTACAAATTTGTATATCTTGTTTTGATAGTTTATATAAAAAAAACTAAACATGTATTCAATTTCTATTTATTTATAGTTATAGATAATTATTTTATAGATTAGTTAGAGATAATAGATAATAATAATAGAATTTCGTTTTATTATAACGAGTATTTATTTTGTTTTGTCTTTTTTATTATCATATTATATTGGATCTATCAAAATTTATAAATCCAATAAAATAAAAACTTTCGCGGGCGAATATTTACTCTTTCCATATCTATTTCAGTTGTAGGGTTATCCTATGACATGGCCTCTCAGAATAAAAGTGGATTGGTCCCGGGTTCGTTTCGCCATCCTACCCAATGAATTATTAGGATTCGTTTTCAATAGAATCTTCTGCATCCACGGGTTCCGTCGTTCCCATCGCTTCGCGATTAATGGTTAGGCCTGAATTCTACAGCGGAGCTCCTAATGAAAATGAAATGTGTTATTGAGTCAATTTTCTCAGTCTTTGTGGACCCAGGGCTCTTGACTTTTTTTGTTCTATGAACAAATTCATCGAATTATAGATCAATCAAATTAGTATTGATGCTTTATTACGCTATCCTTTATAAGATCGCTCAGAGACCTTACATATTGGAATCATATAGCATTAGTATTCTTTTTCTCTCTTTCTCTCACCCTTCCATTTATCTGCATTCTTTTTGTTATTGCTTCACAACTTAAAATCAGATTGGTTTTTCTTTTTTTGCTTGTTTATGCAAACAAAAATTCAGTTGCTACAATGATATGATCAATATATCATATCGTGACTAGTTCTTTAGATCCAGATAATATGAAGCGGTGAGTTGGTTATTAGTTCGATAGTTATTAGTTCATACTATGGGCCAGTCCGTTTTTTTGACTACTAACCCTACAAAAACCAACGAGTCACACACTAAGCATAGCAATTATATCAATATAAAAAAATGAATTGAATTTTTATTCAACCTTATAGAATTGCCCATTTTTTTTTTGATTTAACAGAAAAAGAATGAAAGAGTTTGTCATTTTTTGCTTTTTTATTTCCGATAGAACGTAAAGACAAGTCAAATAAAGGCTTAGGCTTCCTCGTCTACAAATATCCAAATTTTGATGCCTAATACCCCATAGATAGTTCCAACTGCATAGGAACAATAATCAATTTTAGCTCGAATGGTTTGTAGAGGAACTCTACCCTCTCTGATCCATTCGACACGCGCAATCTCTTTTCCGTCGATACGTCCTGCAATTTGTACTTGAATTCCTTTTGTACCTGCTTGTTCAGTTAATTCAATAGCCTTTTTCATTGCTTTTCGAAATGAAACCCTATTCCTTAATTGTCCGGCTATAAATTCGGCGAGAATATTAGGGTGTCCATAAGGGTTTGTAATTCTTGTAAGAGCAATGTTGAGTTTTCGGTTTACACAATTAATTTCTTTTTGTACATCTATCTGCAATTCTTCGATTCTTCGAGGCCCACCTTTACCTTCTAGTAATAATTTTGGGAATCCCATATAGATTATGACCTGAATCAAATCGATTCTTTTTTGAATCTTTATGCATGCAATTCCCTCAACACCAGAGGATATTTGAATATTTTTTTGTACATAATTCTTGATCCAATCTCGGATTTTTTGATCTTCTTGTAGCCCTTCGGAATAATTTTGTGGTTGTGCAAACCAAAGAGAATGATGACCTTGGGTTGCACCAAGTCTGAAACCAAGTGGATTTATTTTTTGTCCCATAATCTCCCAATACTATATATATCATGACACGTCATATCCGTGTACTTACTTATTTTTATTTCTCCATACGTTGCCTTTGAAGTATAATATGGCGTATTTGGCTCCTTTATACTTCCTTTTTTATACTTCCTTTACAGATATATCTTTTAATCCAATAGTTATATGAAAAACGGGTCTTTTTATCGGATAACTACGCCCTCGAGCTCTAGGTTTTCATTTTTTCACAGTAGTACCCCTTCACGACTTCCGC